GAGTTAGAAGCCTTTGCACAATTTGCTTCTGATCTAGATAAAGCTACTCAGAATCAATTGGCAAGAGGTCAACGATTACGTGAGTTGCTCAAACAATCCCAATCAGACCCTCTTGCGGTCGAATACCAGGTAGCTACTATTTACACCGGAACGAATGGATATCTTGATGCGTTAGAAATTGGACAGGTAAAGAAATTTCTCGTTCAGTTACGTACCTACTTAACAAAGAATAAACCAAAATTCCAAGAAATTATATCTTCTACCAAGATATTCACCGAAGAAGCTGAAACTCTTTTGAAAGAAGCTATTCAGGAACAGATCGAACTCTTTCTACTTCAGGAACAAGCATAACTGGATCGCTCTTATTCTATTCTTAATTCTTAGTACAAGAAAAATCTTTCTCAAATATTTCTGATTCGAATCATTCAAAAAGGTGCCTTTTATCCTTTAACCTTTAAAATTAAAAAAATTTTAAATTAAATTATAATTATAATATAATAAATTATAATAAATATAAATTATAATAAATTATATAATATATAATAAATTATAAAATTAGAATAAATTTTATATTTATTTTATAATAATTTTCTTTATAATAATTATATGAAAATTAAATTATAAAATTATATAATTTCAATTTTTATATTATAAATTTATATATTATATTATATTATATATTTTTATATTTTATATATAGTATATTTATATAGTATCTATAGTATATAGTATATTTATATATAGTATATAGTTATTTTTTTCTATTCTCTATCTAGAATAGAGAGATGCAAATAAATTGCGTCCAATAGGATTTGAACCTATACCAAAGGTTTAGAAGACCTCTGTCCTATCCATTAGACAATGGACGCCCTTCATTCCTAATTTTCTAATCCTAATTTTCTAAATTTTTTGTAAAAAGCAAAATAGATTACATGGATTTAGGGAATACAATAAAAAGAAGGATGCATATCCAAATGGATAATGCATCTGCATATCATATGCAGTTAAGTAATATATAGCGGGTAGCGGGAATCGAACCCGCATCGTTAGCTTGGAAGGCTAGGGGTTATAGTCGACGTTGGTTGATTATTTTTAACATCTCTAATTCAAAACCGAACATGAAAGTTTTGTTTCATTCGGCTCCTTTATGGAAGATCGATGTATTCCCACCAGATAAAAAAATTAGATCCATAAAATCAACATCTACATAACATCTATAACATCTATGTCAGCTTTTTTTACGACTGGCTACTCGCTTTCTAGATGATCCCTCTAGAAGAGGGGGATTCCATCAAATCTTTCTAGTCTAGTTACTTCGTTCCCTATTTCTACTCGTGGGATCCTAAGGAAAAGAATTTTGTTTCTACCGAGCTGAAACAATAAGCCGAGGGTTCTAGTAAACCAAAACCATCGTTTTCTAGCTATTTGGCTTCAATTTTCCTTTTCCAGTTCAGCACAAAAATTGAAGATTTAGTTACGATTGAAAGTTTTATACTATCATCCATAGATCCTTTATTCATACTCATTCAATTGGAAGAATTGATCCAATCAAAAAAATTATGCTTCTCGACTCCATAATCCAAATCCCATTTTTTTATTCAAATTATGATTGACTTATTGACTTTTGGATAGAAATTGGATAGAAATCGTGAGAATGTATATTATTTCCTCAAATATCCTATTGAGGGGTAAAGGATTAAATCTTTTTAAGAAATAAAGTTTTTGATCTGAATATGAAAAAGAAAAAATGGAAAGACCCCTTAACTATTGAAGTTGTTAATAGAACGAATCACACTTTTACCACTAAACTATACCCGCTACATATTCATTATTGGATATGAATGGACCATTTGTCCAACACTATTTGGACAAAAAAGTAATGAGACGCAGTCAAGATAAAGATAGCATCAGAATCATTAAAATTCCAGCATTGACACGTATTTTGTTCCGACGCGGGCTTGAAAAAAAAATTCTAAATTCTAATTAATTTTATAGTAATTAATTCTATTTTTATTTTATAGTATTAGTTTTAGTTTTTATAGTATTAGGTATAGTATTTTTCGTCTTTTTTTTTTTTATCAGTATCACTATATTATAATATAATATATATAATATAATATTAAAGGAAAATTCTAATTTTTATAAATCTTGACTTCACATGTCACATCACATTCAAAATTTTAATTTTTGAATGGGGAGAGGTGGCTGAGTGGACTAAAGCGTCGGATTGCTAATCCGTTGTATGAATTTTTCGTACCGGGGGTTCGAATCCCCCTCTCTCCGACCCACCTGACCACTTTAAATTTTAGAATTGGAATAAATTTCTATTATTTTCTTTTATTTTTATTAATTTTTTATCTTTATCTAGTATCTATTCCATTTATTGATTATTGATAGAAATTTATTGATAGAATAGATTTACCTATGAAAAATAAAGTAAAAACTAAAAACGAATCTCATCTCTTTTTTTATTCCTCACGCCCAGGATTACGCCCCGGATCATTAGATAAGAATCCGAAGATGAAGAGAGAAATAAAGAATATTACTACTGTGTAAACGAAGAGTTTAAGAGTAAGCATTACACAATCTCCAAGATCATTTTTTTTTTTTAAGGAAATAGATCACCTATTTTACGACACACACTATTTTGATATGGCACTCTAAAGATGAAAAAGTCAGTTTTTCAAATGAATTTTATTCATTTTCACGAATTTCTTTCTAATGTTATTGTAATAAGATTCGTATTTTTTCGTTACCAAGAATTTCTTGTCATATCCAAAATTAGGTATTGTATGGGATCTTAGAAAGGGAAGGTCAGAACAAAGTAAGAAATAAGCTGATCAAAAATCATCGCTCCCCTTATTCAAATTCAATTCAATTTCAATATAAAATAGAAAATACCAGAATTTTTCTTTTTGAATCGAGGGTTCCTAATGTCAGACTTATCCGATCTTATTTATTTTTTGAATCAAAATATCATCTTTTTTTATCTAAGAAATCACGAATATTATATTATGATTAATGATTATGATATGAATAGAATAGAGATTTCTTTTTTATCGAAAACTTACAGCAGCTTGCCAAACAAAGGCTAACAGAAAAAATAGTACAGGGATAACTGGCATAAAGTCTACGATTGGATTGAAAAAGGCATAAGCCTCGGGCAATTTGGAGAAGAAAAAACTACTCGAATAAAGGTTAGAATTAAGACAGATACAGATTAAACTAAAGATATTAAACATAACAAACATTTTTTCTTGTTCTTTAAAATGAAATTGAAATGATAATAAATTATCAGATTTGATTGAGTTGTTTTTATGAGAGAAAAAAAAGGCTGATAAAAGAAAAAAATTCTTCTTTTTCTTTTACTTCTCCCCAATCAAAAATCCTTCCTTACATTTTCCAATAAAATTAAATTAGAATACAAGGAATTCTACTTTCATACAATATCTTAATTGAATTCTATGTAATGATCAATGAATCTTTTTGATTCTATATCTACATGTGTTGAATCCTAGGGACAACATGTCCTATATGTATTTTGGTTGGTTATTGACAAATAACCAATATTTAGCTTAGTTTTTCTTATACAAAATAATAAAAAATGGGGCGTGGCCAAGTGGTAAGGCAACGGGTTTTGGTCCTGTTACTCGGAGGTTCGAATCCTTCCGTCCCAGATCGTTTCCATCAGAAACGAAGGATTCTTCTCTATTGAATTTTTTTTTTGAATTCAAAAAAAAAAAAAAGGAATTAAAAATTTTTCTGTTATTCTTAAATCTAAGAATGATTCTTAGAATCATATGTTTCTTTTCATTCAAAAAATAAAATGATGGTGTATCATTCGATTTACACTCAGGGTATGTTCGTATTACTCACTTCATATTGAAATTTATATTGAAATATTCAATATTGAAGTGAGTTAGTTTTTTATGGAAACTTTGTGTCCCAGTTGAAGTGAGAAAAGTATTTGATTCTTATTTTATTTTATTCTTAAATATTCATGATGACTTTCGTTAACGATTGTTTGTTTTATATGATATGGATACGAAAAGATCAGACTCCTTTTTTTCTCTTTCATCTTACCTTACACTAGACTTATTATACTCCATAATAATGAAAACAAAGAAACTGTATTCTCAACCCACCCCCCTGTTTAAAATCAAAAATCATACATAAAATCATATTTAACTGGAGATGGTAAATCATAAGTAAATCATAATATAATTAATCATAACATAACATTATATAATGAATCATAAATTTAAAATCATAAAATAAAAGAAATTAAATTAAATATAAAAATATAATGAAATATTAAATATTTAAATATAAATAAATATAAATAATATATAATATAATATATAATAATAATTAAAAATAATTAAATTAAATAATATTAATATAAATTATAATAATATAATTTAAAATTATAATATTAATATCATAATTATCATAATTAAAAATTATAATATTAATATCATTATTTTAATCATAATTAAATAATATCATCATCTAGTTAGATAGTTAGAATATTTAATATTCTAAAAATTAAAAAAAAAAATTAAATATTGAATTTGAATATTATATTATTCAATATTTTTTGTTATTGAATATTGAAATTAAATTTCAATATTTAGTTTAATATAGTTAGTTTAGTATATAGTTACTATAGTTATAGTTTTTTATGGTTTTTGAATGGGTATTTTTTTTCATTTGAATGAAAGTAAAGTCAAAGTAAAAGGCTTTTTTTTTTAGTTTTATTTTAAAATTTATTTATTTTTTTTTTTAAGAGGGATCCTTTATGATGGACAATCCCGAAAGATCCGTTGATGATGTAAATCGGTTTTAAGCAAACTTAAAACTTATTTGTTTTTTCATGTGATTTTCTTCATATGAAAAAATTGGGGGTTAATTGAAGTGAAATCCTTTCCGGATAAAGACTTATCCATCTATGGATATATAAGTGTGAATTATTATATATCGGTTCAGCCAATGACTATTCATGATTCCATATTGAATCAATTGCATACGGTTCAAAATTAAAATCAAATGAGAGGGATGTTATGGTAAAACTTCGTTTGAAACGATGTGGTAGAAAGCAACGTGCGACTTGAAGGACATGATTGGCTGTGGATTCAGAATCCGCCATTTTCTATAGGAATGAAGATGCTCTTGTCTCGACATAGTTTGTTCTGCTAGAAACCTAATTTCATTTGTCTTGGGTTGGTAAATAAAAAGACTAATGGTATAGCATATGGTGGAGCTCGAGCAAAAATGATTGATTCATTTATCGGGGGAATAATCTAGGGTTAGTGACAATCAATAAGTTAGACCAACTTTGTAAATAGATCATTAGTAAATAGATCATCAATAGAATATATAAATATAAATGAAGAGGTTAAAATTTGAACAAGTTTGAAATAAAAAAAGTCAAATTTGTCGAAATTTTCAAACTGTTTCGATCAAAAGTGTATCACAAAGGGATCAATCTTTCGTATGATTTTGTCCTTTTTCCATAAAAAGAACAAAAGGTATGTTGCTGCCTTTTTAAAAAGGAGTAAAGATCACCAAAGTAATGTCTAAACCCAAAGATTTCACAAATCGTAAAGCAAAGACAACGAATTCCGGAACAAGGAAACACTATTTTCACTTGTCTCAACAATTGGATCAGAATGAGTAAAAAAAAAAAAAAAAAGATCCTAAAGGAGACAAAAAAAGAGGTTAGAGACAGCTCAAGAAATTATAAGGATTTCCTTTCGAACTCTTTCAAAACTACCCAACTTGAGTTAGGAGTACGAATGAGATATCTTTTTTCTGTAAAGATAAAGAAAAGAAGAAAAAAAAAAAAAAAGACTCAAATTAGAGTCTAATTCTTCTAATTCTTTATGTGTTTTTCTATTTCTATTTAAATATTAAATAGAAATATTATAGAAATTATAATCATCTTTTCTTGAGCCGTATGAGGAGAAAACCTCCTATACGTTTCTAGGGGGGGCATCCTTTATCTACATCTATCCCAATGAGCCATCTATCGAATCGTTGCAATTGATGTTCGATCCCGAAGAGAAGGAAGAGATCTTCGAAAAGTGGGTTTTTATGATCCGATAAATAAAAAAACTTATTCAAATGTTCCTGCTATTCTATATTTCCTTGAAAAGGGTGCTCAACCCACAGGAACTGTTCATAATATTTTAAGAAAGGCGGAACTCTTAAAATAAAAAATTTCGAGTTTATTTTGATCAGAATAAAAGTCATGAATAGAAAAAGCTAGTACCTATCCTTGCGTAATTCTTTATTCAAAGTTTGTTCTTTTCTTGTTCTATTCATACTTATCATACTTAATTTTATTCTTACTTATTTTTGTTTTTCTTGCTTCTTGTTGTAGAACCCCCCTTGTTGGGGGGTAATCTTTCTTCTTGTATTTGTATTTGTATTGTAACTTTATTTATTATTTATTTTTTTATTAAAGAACCCCGATATCCTTTTTTTATATCTATACCTTTTCCTTATTCCTTATTTTTTACGCTAAAATCTCTTATTTATCATTTATGTTTATGTTGTGCTAATCCAACACAAATTTTTCTTTAATTTTTTTTAAGTCCATTCATATTGACAATGGCATATCGAACAAATATAATTATCTCGTATAGATATAGATCTTTTTATCTCCACTCCCTATTAGCATTTTTCTCCATTTTAGTAAAATGGATGGGTTTGCTGGATTTACTCTTCTTTTTTTTATACAAAACTATTGGTAGGGATTTTAACTAAAAAAATCCAATTTTTTTTTGTCAATTTTCCAATTATATTTTTAATCTCTTTTTTTTTTTGAACCGTATCTTCTTGATATTTTATTGTTATTGTTTACATTTGTTTTGTTGGTAGTTCCATGTTTTGATGCAGTTGTGCAGTTCAATTCCATTGATTTTTTATTTTTTATTTTGATCATATCTACACATCATATAGATCCGGGTTGCTAACTCAACGGTAGAGTACTCGGCTTTTAAGTGCGACTATGATCTTTTACACATTTGGATGAAGGAAGGAATTCGTCCAGACTATTGGTAGAGTTTATAAGACCGCGACTGATCCTGAAAGGTAATGAATGGAAAAAAAAGCATGTCGTGAAATAAAGAAAAAAATAAGACAAAGAATATAAAAAGAATATAAAATATATAAAATATAAGAAATAGAATTAGAATATATAAAATATAAATATAAAATATAATGAAATATATAATTAAATAAATAATAAATAAATAATAGAAATAAGATATTATATGAAATAATATAAAAAATAAGAAAAGAAATAATAATATAATATATATATATAATATATATATATTATATATATAATATAATATAATAATATGAATATATAAATAATTATATTATAATTATATAATATATAATGAATATATAAATAATTGAATATATAAAAAATTATATTATAATTATATAAATATAATATATAAAAACAATATATAAAAATATTAATTATTAAATTCTTAATATAATCAATAATCTGATAATCAATAATCAGAAATAAGAATCATAAAAAAATCGAATACGCATAATAGAACATAAGAATTTTTTTTTTCAATTTTTAAGTTCCGTAAAGTAAAAGTATAAAAAGTATAAGTATATTTTATAGGCGGGTCTAGTGAATAAATGGATAGAGCCTTATGGCTCCAATTAGAGTAAGACGAAAAAGTAACGAGCTTATTTTCTTAATTTGAATGAAGACCCGGTCTAATTACTAATTATACGTTAAAAATAGATTAGTGCCTGATGTGGGAAAAGGTTCTCTTGTTAATTGTGAGTGGACCATTGATTCTTTTTTTCCTGAATCCTAATTATTCTTTATTTTTATTTAATTTTAATATTTAATTTGAATTTTATAATTTGAATTTGAATTTTAAATTGTAGACGGATGTGTAGAAGAAATAGTATACTGATAAAAAAATTTTTATTCCAAAGTCAAAAGAGCAATCGGTTTGCGAAAATAAAAGATTTGACCCCTTAATTCCTTTTTTTTTCTTCTTTATTTTGATTTTGATTATTTTATATTTTATTTATTTTTTATTTTATTGTTATTCCTAGTTATATTAACAAGGAAACCCGATTGTGTAGAAAGGGAAAGAAAAAAGATCTGTTGATTGGGCTCTCTGTCTCCGGGGTATATATTCTTTATTTGTTCTTACTTTTAGAAAATCTTTTTACCATTACGTTATTTACATCACAATACACAATATACAACACAATAACAATATAAATAATTAATAATAAATTAATAAAAAAATAAATAAATAAAAAATAGAATTAGAATATATAAATATATAAAATATATATAAATATAAATTTAAATAAATAGAAAATATAATAATAATAAATATAATAAGAAATAGAATATATAATGTTTAATTTTAATATATTTAAATATAAATATTCTAAATATATGATAATATAAATATAAATTATAAATTCAATTAAATATATAAATTAAATATATTAAAATTAAATATTAAATATATATAAATATAATTAATTATAATTATAATTAATATTAAAAAATTATAATGAATATTAAAAATATTTAATTTTTTTATATATTATATAAATTATATAAATTATAAATATAAAAAAAAAAAAAAAAAATACTGTATGTACTGTATAAAATACTGTAAAAATACTGTATACTGTATACTGTTATATGTATATACAGTATTATTTAACAGTATTATTTATAGTTCTAGTTTTATACTATGTTTTATACTAGAACTATAAATAATAGTTATAGTATTATATACCACTTTATTCTTAAAGTTTATTTAATAGTTTATTTCATATAGTTTAATATACTATTTTAATATAGTATAAATAGTATAAAGATAAATAAAAAAGAATATACTAGAATATACTACGTATAATATACACATATAATATACACATACACCGTTCTGACCATATTGCACTATGTATCATTTCATAACAATAACACAAGAAGTGCCTACCTTTTTTGGTTTCATCAGTATAAATGTATGTAAATGGCAGAATTTTTAGGATATTAAAATTTAAAAAGGATGGATTTCGGCAACAAAACTTCCTATATCCGCTACTCCTTCAGGAGTATATTTACTCACTTGCTCATGATCATAACTTCAATAGTTTTTTTTTTTACGAACCTGTGGAAATTTTTGGTTATGACAATAAATCTAGTTTAGTACTTGTGAAACGTTTAATTACTCGAATGTATCAACAGAATTCTTTGATTTCTTCGGTTAATTATTCTAACCAAAAAGGATTTTGGGGGCACAAGAATTTTTTTTTTTCTAATTTTTATTCTCAAATGGTATCAGAAGGTTTTGGAGTCATTCTGGAAATTCCATTCTCGTCCCAATTAGTATCTTCTCTTGAAGAAAAAAAAATACCAAAATCTCAGAATTTACGATCTATTCATTCAATATTTCCCTTTTTAGAGGACAAATTTTTACATTTGAATTATGTGTCAGATCTACTAATACCCCATCCCATCCATCTGGAAATCTTGGTTAAAATCCTGCAATGCTGGATCAAGGATGTTCCTTCTTTGCATTTATTGCGATTGCTTTTCCACGAATATCATTATTTTTATTTTAATAGTCTCATTACTTCAAAAAAAAGCATTTACGCCTTTTCAAGAATAAAGAAAAGATTCCTTTGGTTCCTATATAATTCTTATGTATATGAATGCGAATATCTATTCCATTTTCTTCGTAAACAGTCTTCTTATTTACGATCAACATCTTCTGGAGTGTTTCTTGAGCGAACACATTTCTATGTAAAAATAGAACATCTTATAGTAGTGTGTTGTAATTCTTTTCATAGGATCCTATGCTTTCTCAAGGATCCTTTCATGCATTATGTTCGATATCAAGGAAAAGCAATTCTGGCTTCAAAGGGAACTCTTATTCTGATGAAGAAATGGAAATTTCATCTTGTTAATTTTTGGCAATCTTAT